AAATTGCATTCTGTGAACCGGAGACTCAATATTGCTATTACAAAAGTGGAAAAACCCTATGGGCAACCTAATATTCTTGCGGAATATATAGCTTTACAATTAAAAAATAGAGTTTCATTCCGAAAGGCAATGAAAAAAACTATTGAATTAGCTGAACAAACAGATACAAAAGGAATTCAAGTGCAAATTGCAGGGCGGATCAACGGAAAAGAAATTGCACGTGTCGAATGGATCAGAGAGGGGAGAGTTCCCTTACAAACAATTCGCGCTAAAATTGATCATTGTTCCTATACAATTCGAACTATTTATGGAGTATTAGGCATCAAAATTTGGATATTTTGGGAGGAGCAATAATAGACTTTTATTTGTCTTTCCTTTCTATTCAGTGATAGAACAAAAAATCACAAACTTGTTCATTCTTTTTCCATTAAATCAAACAAAAATGAGCAATTCCAATTATATAAGGTTGAATAAAAATTCGATTGACCATTTGTTAGAATTGCTATGCTTAGTGTGTGACTCGTTAATTTTTCTTTAGAGTTAAGAGTTGGAAAAAGACTGACCCCTACTTAAACTTAATAAGTTACTTAAACTTAACTTAATAAGTATAATAAAAAAACTAATAACTAACTTATTGCTTCATAATATCAATATCCCAAGAAACAGTCACTATATGAGATGAGTGGATCAATCATATAGTTGCAGCAACTGCAACTAAAATCTTTTCTATAAAAAATCTTATTTATGGGTTGGGTTGTGAAGCAAAAATAAAGAGATGTAGATAAATGGAAGGATGAGAGAAAGAACAAAAATATCAATGATATATGATTCCAATATGTATGGTCTATGAATTATCTCATAAAAGGCAATGTAATAAAGCATCAAAACTGAATAAATAATAAATATAAAATAATAATAAAATAAAGTGATATGAATAATAAAGAGCCTCGAGTTAATAAAAACTAAGTAGATTGACTCGAGAAGAGAAATTTTTTTGGGGAGCTCCATTGCAGAGTTCAGACTTAACCATTAATAGAGAAGCTATAGGAACGATGAAACCTGTGATTGCATAGGATTCTACTGAAAACAAATCCGAATAATTCATTGGGTGGGATGGCGGAACGAACCGAGAAAAAATGAATTTATTTCGAGAAGTCGTGGATTGACCTAGAAATAACAAAAAGCAAAGAGTCAATATTCGCCCGCGAAACTTTAGATTACATTACAATATTTTGGCATCATTTGAAAAGGGTCAAAATAAGGATCATTATAAAAAAAAACATTATAAACATTATCTATAATCCATAAATATGCATAATAGAAACATTCTATCTGTATATCCCGTACATACATCTTCCTATATAACAAATTCAATATTGATAAATGTCTTATTGGATTATTTTTTCCATGTGTATCTGTAATATGTCATATTAGTGAATCTTTTCATTCGCGAGGAGCTGGATGAAAGGAAACTTTCGTGTCCAGTTCTGCAGTAGAGATCGAATTAAGAAATGACCATCAACTATAACCCCAAAAGAACCAGATTTCGTAAACAACATAGAGGAAGAATGAAGGGAATATCTTGTCGCGGCAATCATATTTGTTTCGGCAGATACGCTCTTAAAGCACTCGAACCCACTTGGATCACAGCTAGACAAATAGAAGCAGGGCGAAGAACAATGACACGATATGTGCGTCGTGGTGGAAAAATATGGGTACGCATATTTCCCGACAAACCTGTTACAGTAAGACCCGCAGAAACACGTATGGGTTCGGGGAAGGGATCCCCCGAATATTGGGTATCCGTTGTTAAACCAGGTCGAATACTTTATGAAATGGGTGGAGTATCTGAAACTGTAGCCAGAGCAGCTATTTCACTAGCTGCGTCCAAAATGCCTATACGAACTAAATTTGTCAGGATGGAGATGTAGAACTAAATGGTATATTGAGGATGAAAAAACAACTGCAAGTTTATTTATTTCTGGACAGAAAATATTTCTTTTTTTCTTTCCTTCATCCTTATCCTTTCCATTAAAATAACAGATTCCAATAAAATGATATGATTCAACCTCAAACCCTTTTGAATGTAGCGGATAACAGCGGAGCCCGAGAATTGATGTGTATTCGAATCATAGGAGCTGGTAATTATAGATATGCTCATATTGGTGACGTTATTGTTGCTGTAATTAAAGAAGCAGTGCCAAATATGCCACTAGAAAGATCAGAAGTAATTAGAGCTGTAATTGTACGTACTTGTAAAGAACTCAAACGTGACAACGGTATCATAATACGATATGATGACAATGCTGCGGTTGTCATTGATCAAGAAGGAAATCCAAAAGGAACTCGGGTTTTTGGTGCGATCGCTCGGGAATTGAGACAGTTGAATTTTACTAAAATAGTTTCATTGGCTCCCGAGGTATTATAAATAATACTAAATGAGACTATGATATATCAGAACATCTAAAATAGGATATATCAGAACATCTAAAATAGATCAAATTTAGTGGAGTAGTAGATGGTGTCTCACGCATATACTTTTTTTTTTTAATATTAAAAATTAAACAAAATAAACAAAAAAATGAAAGAAAATAAAACAAACAAAAAAGATAACATGTTAATTATATCAAAATTAGAAGGCACCAATAATTATAGTTCGTCATGGGTAGGGACACTATTTCCAATATAATAACTTCTATAAGAAATGCTGACATGGATAAAAAAGGAACGATTCGAATAGCATCTACTAATATTACCGAAAATATTGTGAAAATACTTCTACGAGAAGGTTTTATTGAAAACATTCGGAAACATCAAGAAGGTAACAAAAATTTCTTGGTTTTAACTCTGCGACATAAAAAGACTAGGAAAAGAATACATAGAACTATTATTTTAAAGCGTATCAGCCGACCTGGTTTACGAATTTATTCCAACTACCAACAAATTCCTAAGATTTTAGGTGGAATAGGAATTGTAATTCTTTCCACTTCTCGAGGTATAATGACGGATCGAGAAGCTCGACGAGAAAAAATTGGAGGCGAACTTTTGTTATATATATGGTGATCCTCCTCCTCCGGTATCCTAATTTTATCTCTAACTTCCTATTTTATAGAGAAGAAAAGTGAATTATATAACTTTTCCTCTATTAGTTGATACTTCAAGGAGCTTACCTGGAATGAAAGAACAAAAATTGATTCATGAAGGTTTAATTACTGAATCACTTCCCAACGGTATGTTCCGGGTCCGCTTAGATAATGAAGATGTAATTCTAGGTTATATTTCGGGAAGGATCCGCCGTAGTTTTATACGGATACTACCGGGGGATAGAGTAAAAATTGAAGTAAGTCGTTATGATTCAACCAGGGGACGTATAATTTATAGACTTCGAAACAAAGATTCGAACGATTAGATAATTTTTTAAGCATTCTTTTCATTTTCATGACGATACAATTAAAAAAATACAAGAGACTTATTTTCTTCCAAGGAATAGATTCAACATTAAGGTAAGGAATAATAAATATGAAAATACGGGCTTCCGTTCGTAAAATTTGTGAAAAATGCCGACTGATCCGTCGGCGCGGACGAATTATAGTGATTTGTTCCAATCCGAGACATAAACAGAGACAAGGATAACCCTTTCAAAAAAAAACTTTTTAAAATAAAGGAAGAACAAAAGGGGGATTTCTTTTAACATGAAATGGATATTTCCGTATCTTTTCTTTTTGTATATTTCTGACTCATAGTTATGAGATGATAAAATATGACAAAAGCTATACCAAGAATTGGTTCACGTAGGAATGGGCGTATTGGTTCACGTAAGAATGGACGTAGAATACCAAAAGGGATTATTCATGTTCAAGCAAGTTTGAACAATACTATTGTAACTATTACAGATGTACGAGGTCGAGTGGTTTCTTGGGCCTCCGCTGGTACTTCTGGATTCAAAGGCCCAAGAAGAGGGACACCCTACGCTGCTCAAGCAGCAGCAGTAAATGCTATTCGTACTGTAGTTGATCAGGGTATGCAACGAGCAGGAGTTATGATAAAGGGTCCTGGACTTGGAAGAGACGCAGCATTACGAGCCATTTGTAGAAGTGGTATACGACTAAGTTTCGTACGTGATGTAACACCTATGCCACATAATGGATGTCGACCTCCTAAAAAAAGACGTGTGTAGAAATAATAAAAAAGGATTTCAAGAGAAATAAATGATTCAATGATCTGATCTAATAATAGTATTATTATAGTATGGTTCGAGAGGAAGTTGTAGGATCCACTCGAACACTGCAGTGGAGGTGTGTTGAATCAAGAATAGATAGTAATCGTCTTTATTATGGTCGTTTCATTCTGTGCCCACTTATGAAAGGTCAAGCCGATACCATGGGTATTGCCGTGCGAAGGGCTTTACTTGGAGAAATAGAAGGAACATGTATCACATGTGCAAAATCTGAGAAGGTACCACATGAATATTCTACGATAGTAGGTATTGAAGAATCGATACATGAAATTTTACTAAATTTGAAAGAAATTGTATTGAGAAGTAATATACATGGAGTTCGAGACGCATCCATTTGCGTCAAGGGCCCTAAATACGTAACCGCTCAAGATATCATCTCACCACCTTCCGTGGAAATAGTTGACACAACACAACATATAGCTAATCTGACGGAACCAATTGATTTGTGTATTGGATTACAAATAAGGAGAGATCGCGGATATTGTACAAAACCAACAATTAACTCTCAAGATGGAAGTTATCCTATAGATGCTGTATCTATGCCTGTTCGAAATGCGAATCATAGTATTCATTCTTATGGGAATGGGAAGGAAAAAGAAGAGATACTCTTTCTAGAAATATGGACAAATGGAAGTTTAACTCCTAAGGAAGCACTTTATGAAGCTTCTCGTAATTTGATTGATTTATTTATTCCTTTTCTACATGGGGAGGAAGAGGACATTAATTTAAAATTAAAAGAAAATAAAAACAGGTTTATTCTACC